GACTCCATAATACAATTTTTTTATGAAAATTATGATTGTCTTTTGGATAGAAATCGTGATAATGTATATTTTTTCCTCAAATGTGCTATTGAGGGATAAAGTATTAAATCTTTTTAAGAAATAAAGTTTTTGATCGGAATATGAAATATGAAAAAAAAAAAGGAAAGACCCCTTAACTATTGAAGTTTTTAATAGAACGAATCACACTTTTACCACTAAACTATACCCGCTACATATTCATTATTGGATATAAATGAGCCTTTTGTCCAACAAAGTAATTAGATGTAGTCAAGATAGCATCAGAATCATGAAAATTTCAGCATTAACACGTATTTTGTTCCACCGTGGGAAAACTTGAAAAAAAAAAAAGAATACAAAAAGTTTAGTCAAATTTCAATAGTGTATTAAAGTTATAAGTATTTTATTTTTTGAAATCTCTCTTCATTTGAATCATTAGATTTTCTGATTTTGGGTAAATTGGGCCTCAAATTTTCAAGCTTGTCCTTTGCTTTGAGCAAGTAAATGATTTATAGTATCATTTTATAAATATGTGTGTTTTTTTTTGATATTCTTTTTCTTATCAGATATATTTTTTTATTCTTAAATAGAAAATTTATAAAATTAGGAAATTCATTAATGGAAAACAAATTTCATTCTAAATGAAAATTGAAGTTCAGTATTATATTCATCTTAATAATTACCTTAAGAAGTATTAATATTAATAAGTAATATTAATAAGAAAGAAGTATTAAGAAATGAAAAAAAGAAAGACGAAAAATCTTAGCACTATAGAAAAAGAGTAGTACAATATTAGTACTATATTAGTATATACTATATACTAGAAAGACTCTTACTAGTACTAGTAAGAGTACTAGAATACTTTTACAAAGCTATAAAGATTAAATATTCTAATTTAGAATTTAGACTCTAATTTACTAGAATATACTAAATATACTTAGAATATTAGAATAGAAATAGAATATCTAAGATTAAATTAGTAAATATTAAATTAGTAAATATCTATAATATAGAATATATTCATTCTATTAATTCTTAATTTAGATATAGTTAGATATAAAGAATAGATAATTTTTTCAAGAATTTATAATTTATAAGATAATCTATCTAATTTATAAGATAATCTATCTATTAGAATCTTATCTAATTTCTAAGAATTAGGAATGATAATGAAAATTACTCTTCTCGTTTCAATAAAAAATTTTATTTGTCGGAACAAAAGAAGTACTGGCCCGGCCAGTACTTATACTTAACCAGGCCGGGTAAATGAAGTTTTTGTTTTGTACAAAATAAAAGAAGTAAGGTATTCTTTCTATTCGAGAAATCTTTTTTGAATCATTGAAGTAAAATCAAAATTGTTATCAATCTTGACTTCATGTGTTAAATTACATGATAAATTTCCAATTTGGAATCGGGAGAGATGGCTGAGTGGACTAAAGCGTCGGATTGCTAATCCGTTGTACGAATTCTTCGTATCGAGGGTTCGAATCCCTCTCTCTCCGACCCCCCCCGATCACTTGAGATTTTATAATTGGAATAATTTTCGATTATTCTTTTTTTATGAATCTTTTATCTTTATCTAACATCTATTCCATTTCTTTATACATTTACCTATGAAAAAAGAAAGTAAAAATGAATCTCATCTCTTTTTTTTATTCTTTTTATTCTTCACGCCCAGGATTACGCCCCGGATCGTTAGATAAGAATCCGAAGATGAATAGAGAAACAAAGAATATTACTACTGTGTAAACGAATAGTTTAAGAGTAAGCATTACAAATCTCCAAGATAAGATAAGGTCATTTTTTTTAAGGAAATAGATCACCTATTTTACGACACATACTATCGCTCTAAAGATGAAAAAAAAAAGGCTTCCTTTTTTTTTCATTTATTTTTATGAATTTTCTTCTAATGTAATAAGATTCGTATTTTTTCGTTACCAAAAATTTCTTGGCATATTCATATCTAGAATTAATCTATAATTAAGTAATTTTATGGGGTATGGGATCTTATAAAGGAAAGGTTAGAACAAAAGAAATAAGCTGGTTAGCTTTTTAAAGAAAAGATAAAGATCATCATTCAAATTCAATTTCAATATATTCAATATAAAATAGAAAATACCAGGCTTTTTGAATCGAGGGTTCCTAATGTCCAGACTTATCTGAATCTTATTTATGATCTTATTGATTTTCAGAATAAAATCTCATCTTTTTTTTATCCAATAAATTATGAATTGAATAGAGATTAGAGATTCAATTTTTATCGGAAACTTACAGCAGCTTGCCAAACAAAGGCTAAGAGAAAAAAGAGTACAGGGATAATTGGCATAACGTCTATGATTGGATTGAAAAAGGCATAAGCCTCGGGCAATTTGGCGAAGAAAAAACTACTCGAATAAAGGGTAGAATTAAGACAGATACAAATTAAACAAAAGATATTAAGCATAACAAATATTCTTTTCTTGTTCTTAAAGTTAAAGATTCAAATTAAATTGAAGAAGAAATTCTCAGATTGGATTGAGTTGTTTTTCTGAGGGAAAATTGAAAATAAAAAAGGCAGATAAAAGAAAGAAATTCTTATTTTTCTTTGACTTTTCCCCAATCAAGAATCCTTCCTTACATTATCCAATCAAATAAGAATACAAGGAATTCTATTTTCATAGAATATCTTAATTGAATTATAAGTAATGATCAATTAATCTTTTTGATTCTATATCTATTATGTTGAATCCTAGCGGCAACATGTCCTATATTTCTTTAGGTTGGTTATTGACGAATAACAAATATTTATCTTAGTTTTTCTTAGACCAAAAAGAAATGGGGCGTGGCCAAGCGGTAAGGCAACGGGTTTTGGTCCCGTTACTCGGAGGTTCGAATCCTTCCGTCCCAGATCGTTCGCATCAGAAACGAAAAATTCTTCTCGATTGAAATTGAAAATTGAATTCAACAATTCTTTGGTTTTTTATGATGGAGATGGATGCGAAAAGCTCAGAATCCGAGGATTCTGATTTTATCTTTGATCTTACCTTACACGAGACTTTTTAGACTTTCTAATAATGAAAACAAAAAAACTTTATTCTCAAACTATCTCTCTGTTTTAAATTAAATAATTAAATGAAAATCAGATTCAATTGAAGATGGTAAAAAAAAATAAATCATAATAGTAAATCAGAATATTCAAATCATAAAATTCTATTTTATAAATAGAAAGAAAAAATGAGAAAATATGAATATATTAGGATGTATTTATATTTATATATATTTATATTAGAATATTATTCATACATATATTATTACATAAGAATATATATTGTCTATTTGTATATTTTTCTTATTAAGAATATCTTATTATTTCAGATTATCTTATTATTCTCTAATTGACTATAATTAAATATTTATGAATATTTAAATGAAATATTTAGTTAAATAAAAACTTTTATCCATTCATGGGGATTTCTTTTTCATCTGAATGAAAGTAAATCCAAAGGATTTTTTTAGGTTTATAATCTTTTTTCTTTTAAGAAAAAGAATTTCTGATGGACAATCCTGAAAGATTTGTTGAAGATGTAAATAAGTTTGCTTAAAACTTATTTGTTTTTTTATGTGATATTATTCATATGAGAAAATATGGGGGTAATTTTAAGTGAAATCCTTTCCGGGTATAGACTTAATCTATAAGTCTATAAGTGTAGATTCTTATGTATCGGTTCAGCCAATGACTATTCATGATTCCATATTGAATCAATTGCATATGGTTCCAAATTAAAATAAAATGATAGGGATGTTATGGTAAAACTTCGTTTGAAACGATGTGGTAGAAAGCAACGTGCGACTTGAAGGACATGATTGGCTGTGGATTCTGACATCCACCATCTTCTATACGAATGAAGATGCTCTTGTCTCGACATGATTTGTTCTGCTAGGAACCTGATTTAATTTGTCTTGGGTTGCTAAATAAAGATACTAATGGTATATATATATATAAGGTATAGCATATGATGGAGCTCGAGCAAAAAGAATTGATTCTTTTATCGGGGTAAGAATCTAGGGTTAGTGACAATCAATAAGTTAGATCAACTTTGTAAATATATCATCAATATCTAAATTATAGATAAATGGAGAGGTTCAAAATTGAACAAGTTTGAAATGAAAAAACACCAAATTTGTCGAAATTTTCAAACTGTTTCGATCAAGAGTGTATCACAAAGGAATAAAATGATTTTTCCCTTTTCTATATAAAGAACAAAAAACAAAAGGTATGTTGCTGCCTTTTTGAAAAGGAGTAAAGATCACCGAAGTAATGTCTAAACCTAATGATTTAAAAAAGCGCAAAGCAAAGACAACAAATTCCGGAACAAGGAAACACTTTTTTAACTTGTCTCAACAATTGGATCAGAATGAGTAAAAAAAAATAGATCTGAAAATAGACAAAAAAAGAGGTGAGAGACAGCTCAAGAAATTTTAAGGATTTCCTTTTGAACTCTTTTAAAAATACCCAACTTGAGTTAGGAGTCTAAATGAAATTTCTTTTTCTGTAAAGAAGGAAAAAAAAGGCTCAAATTTCAGTCTAATTCTTTATAGATCCATTTCTCTTTCTATTTTTCTCTTTCTATCTATATAGAAAGAGAAAAATAGAAAGAGAAATTCTAGAAATTAGAATCATTTTTTCTTGAGCCGTATGAGGAGAAAACTTCCTATACGTTTCTAGGGGGGCATCTTTTATCTACATCTATCCCAATGAGCCATCTATCGAATCGTTGCAATTGATGTTCGATCCCGAAGAGAAGGAAGAGATCTTCAAAAAGTGGGTTTTTATGATCCGATAAAGAATCAAACTTATTCAAATGTTCCTGCTATCTTATATTTACTTGAAAAAGGTGCTCAACCCACAGAAACTGTTTATGATATTTTAAGCAAGACAGAATTCTTTAAAGAATTTCGAATTTCTTTTGATAAAAAAAGAAAAGAAAAACAAGAATCATAAAGAAAAAAGTATAGGATAAAGAGTACCTATCTTTGTTTAATTCTTTATTCAAAGTTTCTTTTTTTCTTGTTCTATTCATACTTATTTTATTCTTCTTTTTCTTCTTTTTGTGGAACCCCCCCCAACAAGGGGGGTAATCTTTCTTCTTGTATTTGTATTGTATCTTTATTTTTTTGATTAAAGAAAGCCGCTATTTTTCTATCTATACCTTTTTCTTATTCCTTCTTTTTTTCCACTCAAAGTTTGATTCTTTATGTTGTGCTAATCCAACACAAATTTCCATAGAATTTCTTGAATTTTGTTTTCTAAAAAGTCCATTCATATTGACAATGGCGTATCAAACAAATATAATTTGATCGTAGATAAATAGATCTTTTTATCCTCATTCCCTATTGGCTCTTTCCTTCATTTTAGTAAAAAGGATGAGTTTGCTTAATTTTTTTTTTATTTCGATCATATCTACACTTCATATTGATCCGGGTTGCTAACTCAATGGTAGAGTACTCGGCTTTTAATTGCGACTATGATCTTTTACACATTTGGATGAAGAAATTCGTCTAGACTATTGGTATAGTTTATAAGACCGCGACTGATCCTGAAAGGTAATGAATGGAAAAAAAAGCATGTCGTAAAAAGAATAAAAAAATCTTAAAAAAAAAAAGAAAAATTCTAGTACTCATTAATATAATAATAGAAAAAAAAAAGAAAAATTCTAGTACTCATAATATAAATAGAACAAGAATTTTTCTTTTTAGAACATCTTTAAAGTTCAGTAAAGTATTTTGGGTCTAGTGAATAAATGGATAGAGCCTTATGGCTCCAATTTGAGTAAGACAAAAAAGCAACGAGCTTCCCTTCTTAATTTGAATGATTACCCGATCAAATTACTAATTATACGTTAAAAATAGATTAGTGCCTGATATGGGAAAAGGGTCTCTTGTGAGACCATTGATTCTTTTTTTTTATTAATCCTAATTATTCTTTATTGTAGATTGGAGACGGATGTGTAGAAGAAAGAGTATAGTGATAAAAAATTTTTATTTCCAAAGTCAAAAGAGTGATTGGGTTGCGAAAATAAAAGATTTTTACTCTTTTTTCTTATTGTTATTTTCTTTCTTTTATTATTATTCCTAATTATTATTCCTATATTACTAGTTAGATTAACAAGTAAAAGAAAATTAAATTAGATAGAAAGGGAAAAGAAAAAGATCTGTAGATTGGGCTCTTTGTCTCCGGGGTATATATTCTTTATTTGTTCTTACTTTTCTATAATTCTATAATTTTTTACTTCATTAGATTATTCTTATGATTTTTAATCACAGTACAGTATAAAAGTTTAAAAAGTAGAAAAAGTCTATAAAAAAGTCTCTCTTATTTTAGATTTTTTAAAATAGAAAAAATCTAACGTAAAAGTATAGACAGTGCATAGTATATATAGTATATAAAGAGTATATAATAATACTAGACTCTATTATTAGAATTATCTTTTAGAATAATTAGAAGAATAATATTCTTATTCTATTATTCTTTATTATTCTAATATTCTAATTTCTTCTAGTTATAAGTTCTACTATTTTTTTATAAAATATAAAAAGAGTATTTTACTATAAGAATAAGATAAAAAATAGACTAAAAAAGAGACTATATACAACATACACACATACGCCGTTCTGACCATATTGCACTATGTATCATTTCATAACACAAGAAATGCCTCTCTTTTTTGGTTAAAGTAGAAATGTATTTAAATAGCAGAATTACAAGGATATTTAGATTGAAAAAAGAGAGATTTTGGCAACAAAACTTCCTATATCCGCTACTCCTTCAGGAGTATATTTACTCACTTGCTCATTATCATAGCTTCAATAGTTTGATTTTTTATGAACCTGTGGAAATTATTGGTTATGACAATAAATCTAGTTTGGTACTTGTGAAACGTTTAATTACTCGAATGTATCAACAGAAATATTTGATTTCTTCGGTGAATAATTCTAACCAAAATGGATTTTCGCTGCACAAGAATTCTTTTTCTTATCATTTTTATTCTCAAATGATATCAGAAGGTTTTGGAGTCATTCTGGAAATTTCATTCTCGTCGCGATTAGTATCCTCCCTTGAAGAAAAAAGAATACCAAAATCTCAGAATTTACGATCTATTCATTCAATATTTCCCTTTTTAGAGGATAAATTATCACATTTAAATTATGTGTCGGATCTACTAATACCCTATCCCATCCATCTGGAAATCTTGGTTCAAATCCTTCAATGCTGGATCAAAGATGTTCCTTCTTTGCATTTATTGCGATTGATTTTCCACGAATATCATAATTTGAATAGTCTCATTACTTCAAAAAAATCTATTTACGTCTTTTCAAAAAAAAAGAAAAGATTCTTTTGGTTCCTACATAATTTTTATGTATATGAATGCGAATATATATTCCTCTTTCTTCGTAAACAGTCTTCTTATTTACGATCAATATCTTCTGGAGTCTTTCTTGAGC